ACTATTAATTGGAACATTTATTAACTATGCTTTTAAATAATTGTATTGTTATGTTTTCAGTTATTTAGATGGAATAGAGGGAAAAAAAATTTTTTTTTTGTTGAAAAATTGCATTAGCTTAAACTGAAAAGTATTTTTTTCTATACTCAAAAAACTTCTTTCTTACGGGACAAAACAACTTTTTGGGCTCGATTGCACCTAAAATTGGGAAAAATGGGCATTTTCAATGACTTTTTCATTTTTTTACAATAAGCTCTTATTTGAAGGACATTAATACCAAATCTATACTTGATTTTATCATCTAAGACCAGTATTTATATTATAATAAGAACCTATCTTGGGTATTTGGCCTATATAGAATATAAGTCATATTTGACATGGGTGGAAAAAGAGTATATAAATATAAATGTTTTATTATAAATATAATTAAGAAGTATTTAATAACAATAAATACATATATATATATACACATACCTATTATAGGTATTTTTATTATATATTTAATTATATTAATATTATGCATTTATATTAATATGGGTAAATTTCAAATCTAACTGATTGATACTCTGGTTCCATTTACAAGTAAAAAAAAAATGGAACCAGAGTATTCAATAGAATTATCTCTTAGCATCCAATGTTCATTTTAATGATGATGATATTTAAATACATTTTTACGGTTATTACTTCTTTTAATATATAAGGGTTACTATTTGATTTCTTGAACCATTATTATTCTTTGTTTGTAAAGAGGTTAAAAGAGGTTAAGTGTGATTCGGACAATGTTGTTGTGAGTGGTTGTATACATTGTTTATAAAGTTTCTTGCTTAAACAATTTTAAGAGAATTGTGTGACATAGTTTTTCTTGTTTCTATTGGTTTGGTTGGAAAGGGTTACTATTTGATTTCTTGAACCATTATTATTCTTTGTTTGTAAAGAGGTTAAAAGAGTTTTATTCTTGCTCGATTATTTACTTTTAGATTGTTTTACATGTAAGTTTATGCATGATTGTTTGTAATTATTTCTTAATGTAGTTCTTTGAATTTGTTATTCGCAGTATTTGATTTTAAATATTTAGGTAACTATGATTTAGTAATTTGTCATTTAATATTGATTAAATATGTGCCAGCATTCGCGGTTATACATTGGATATAAGTAAATATGGTTAGTTAGTTTAGTTATTAATATATTGTTATAAATTATGGTAGTTTTCTTTAGGTAAAATTATAGTTTGTTAATTTTTTATTTTTATTGTTTAAAATCTATGAGATCTTAAGTTTAAACTAGGATTAGATACCCTATTATTTTTGATATAAATTACTTAGCTTGAGTAGTATTATTTATTCTTGAAACTTAAAGAATTTGGCGGTGTTTTAATCTTTTTAGAGGAATCTGTCCCGTAATCGATAACCCACGATGTACCTTACTTTTTTTATAGTTTATATACCGCCGTTTTTGTAATCTTTTTTAGAATGTGAAATTTCTTTATCTTTTATTTAGGGTTATTTCAGGTCAAGGTGTAGCTTATATTAAAGTGGTGATGGATTACAATATTTTTTTGTATATGAATTAAATAGGATGTAATTATTTTTATGAAGGTGGATTTAATAGTAATTTTATAAAGATTATTTGTGTGAAATAGGCTCTAGAACATGTACATATCGCCCGTCGCTCTCGTTAATATAAATGAGATAAGTCGTAACATAGTAGGTGTACCGGAAGGTGTACCTAGAATGTTCAAGTTATCTTTAGGTGAATATTTCTTTTACATGGAATTTGTTATTGTGCAATTCAATATGACTTGATTTTATAGTATATTTTATAATCTTTGGTTTTTTTCCTTATTTAATCATTATTTTTTTTGTAATTGGTTTTGATCTAATATGTTATATTATAGTTAATTAGTACTGTGGGGGGATATATTATTATTAATTTTAATAGATTTGTGTAAGCTGGTTAAATGCTGTACCTTGTGTATCAGGATAAATTTAAGTTTAATATTAATTAGTATTATTCTCGATTTTATGAGAGTTAAGAATTTATTGATTTTGTTGTGTCATAAACATTCGTGATATTTTCTTGGTGGTGAAATGTTATTCGATTATAATGGTATCTAGTTTTTTAAGAAATAAATTTAATTTAGGTATTGGTTTTTATCTACACTCTTTTTGTGTTATTTGAATTTAATACAAATATTAGAAGGGATTAGCTTTTTAATACATTCTTATAATTTTACTGCTTTTTATATTTTGTGGGTTTAGAGGTAACTATCAGTCTGAGGATGTGACTATTTTATATTGTTTATATCTTTATTTGTTTTAATTTAGGGATTATATTAAATGAAATTTAATTAATTATTTTCTATTTGTTATTATTTTTTAATTAGTATATTGTTGATAAAGTTTATTAGTTTTCTTTATTGTTAATTACTTAAAATGAACTCGGCAAGATTAGTTTTCGACTGTTTATCAAAAACATTTCCTTTTGTTTATATAATAGGTATAACCTGCCCAATGAATTTTTAATGGCCGCGGTATTCTGACCGTGCAAAGGTAGCATAATCATTAGTCTTTTAATTGGAGAATGGAATGAAAGGTTGAACGAGAGATTAGCTGTTTCTTAATTATTTACTTTGAAATTGATTATTAAGTGAAAAGGCTTAAATGTTGTTAAGGGACGAGAAGACCCTATAGAGCTTAATACTCTATTTTAAATTTTTGTTTTATTTGTTGTTGTATTTTAGTGTATTTTGTTGGGGTGACATAAAGACAATATAAACTCTTTTTTTTTTATAATATTAATTTATAGTTTATTGATCCATTATTATTGATTATAAGACTAAGTTACCTTAGGGATAACAGCGTTATCTTTTTAGAGAGTTCTTATCGATAAAAGGGATTGCGACCTCGATGTTGGATTAAGGTAAATTCTGGGGGTAGATTCCCATAGTATTAAGTCTGTTCGACTTTTAAAACCTTACATGATCTGAGTTCAAACCGGTGTGAGCCAGGTTGGTTTCTATCTTTAATCTATAAAATGTTTTAGTACGAAAGGACCATACATTTTTAATAATTTTTATTTTATGTATATTTTTAATATTACTGTTTTGGCAGATAAGTGCGGTAAATTTAGAATTTATCAATGTAGATCTTACCTACAAATAGTATTGTTTAATGAGGTATATATTGTAATTATTACTAGTCTAATTTTGTTAATTTTTGTTATGGTTGGTGTTGCTTTTTTAACCTTACTTGAGCGCAAGGTGCTAGGTTACATCCATATCCGTAAAGGTCCCAATAAGGTTGGTGTTGCAGGATTGTTTCAACCTTTTAGTGATGCTATTAAGCTTTTTACTAGGGAGCAGTGTTTTCCTTTAGTATCTAATTACTTGTGTTATTATTTATCCCCTGTTTTTAGATTATTTTTATCCTTATTATTATGGGTTTTGTTTCCGTTTTTAGGGGGATTTTATTCTTTTGAATTTGGTGTTTTATTTTTTTTGTGCTGTACAAGAATAGGGGTCTATACGGTTATAATTGCTGGATGATCTTCTAATAGAAACTATTCTCTATTAGGGGGATTACGTGCAGTGGCTCAAACTATTTCTTATGAGGTAAGATTGGCTTTAATTTTATTATCTTTTATCTGTTTTATTGGTAGATACAATTTTGTGGATTTTTATTATTATCAATATTATTTTTGATTTCTTTGGTTATTCCTTCCTTTATCTTTAATGTGATTTGTTTCTTGTTTAGCTGAAACAAACCGTACTCCTTTTGATTTTGCTGAGGGAGAGTCTGAGTTAGTATCTGGATTTAACGTTGAGTATAGAGGTGGTGGTTTTGCATTAATTTTTCTAGCTGAATATTCTAGAATCTTATTTATGAGATTATTATTTTGTATTATTTTTTTAGGGAGTGATTTGTATTCTATACTTTTTTTTTTTAAGCTGATTTTTTTGTCTTTTATTTTTATTTGAGTTCGGGGTTCCTTACCTCGTTTTCGTTATGATAGGTTGATATATTTGGCTTGGAAAAGATACTTACCATTATCTTTGAATTATTTACTGTTTTTTGTTTGTTTAAGGATTTTTTTATTATCTTTATTTATTTAGTGGATATAATTAAGTGTTAAAGTTAATAGGAGAATTAAACTCCTTTTTTATGCTTTCAAAACATACTACTTTCTATAAGTTTTTAACTTTTACTTAATTAGGTTATCTCATAGATTAATTATTAATGGTAGGGTGATATAGTATAAAAAGTATATCACAGTTAGGATTTGTCCTGTAATAATGAATGGCTCTTCAACTGGTCGTGCCCCAATTCATGTTAATAATACAACAATGTTAACTATGGATCAAAATATTAGTTGGTTGATAGGGTAAAATTGTATACCACAGAATTTTGATTTATATAAAGGTAGTACAAATAGGATAGCAATTGATAAAATAAGGGCAATAACACCTCCTAGCTTATTAGGAATAGAGCGTAGAATTGCATATGCAAATAGGAAATATCACTCGGGCTGGATATGGATAGGTGTTACTAATGGATTAGCAGGCGTAAAATTATCAGGGTCTCCTAAAATATAAGGTTCTTTTAGTCTAATTATTGTTAATAGGAATATTATAATAATAAATCCTATGATATCCTTAATGGTGAAGTAGGGGTGAAATGGAATTTTATCAATGTTTCTGTTTATACCTAAAGGGTTATTTGACCCTGTTTGGTGAAGGAAAAATAAGTGTACCATTACTATAGCTGTAATAATAAATGGCAGTAGGAAGTGAAAAGTAAAGAATCGATTAAGAGTAGCGTTATCCACTGCAAATCCCCCTCAAACTCATTGGACTAATTCTGTACCTATGTATGGAATGGCTGATAATAAATTTGTAATAACGGTAGCTCCTCAAAATGACATTTGCCCCCATGGTAGAACATATCCTATAAATGCTGTTGCTATAGTAAGGAATAAAATTGTTACGCCAATTGTTCATGTATACTTTAAGTTATGGGACCCATAATATATTCCTCGTCCAATATGTATATAAATACAGACGAAAAATATTGATGCTCCATTGGCATGAATGCATCGTAAAAGTCAGCCGTTATTTACGTCTCGGCAAATATGTACTACTCTATTGAATGCTGAGTCGATATTTGGACAATAGTGTATGGCTAGAAATAGCCCTGTAATAATTTGGGTTATTAGACATAATCCTAGTAGTGATCCAAAGTTTCATCATGATGAAATATTGGAGGGGGTAGGAAGGTCAATAATTGCATTATTCATAATTTTAAGTATTGGATTTTTTAATCGTATGGGCTTGTTTATCATTAATTTATTTTTCGTAAGGGTCCTTTATGATTTTCTGTAATTTTGATTACGGCAATTAGCGTGATGAATAAGTAAGATGCTATTATAATATTAATTATGTTGGTTGGTCTATTATATAATTTAATTATATTAAAATTTGTGGTATTGTTAATATTTATAAAACAATCTCTATCCTTTCTTAGTATATCTAAAATGCTTCTATTTATAACTGTTCTTATGATTAGAATAAGTATTATCGAATATACTGTTATATTGATTGATAAGCTAAATATTTCATTTGAGGCAACTCTTGTAACATAAATAAATAAAACCAATATTCCACCTAGAAATACTAGGGTTAAGATATAAGAAAATCAAAATATGTTTGATAGTAATCCTCTTGTTAGTGAAATTATAATAGTTTGTATTAGTAGAATTAGCCCTAATGCTATAGGGTGCTTGACTTGTAAGAGTATTATTCTTAGTGTTATTATGATTATTAATATAATTTTTATTATATCAGGAAATAGTTTACAGATAAAATTTTAATTTTGGGTATTAGAGATGGATACATTTATTCTTTCCTGAAGTTTTAAAAGGTACCACCTTAAGATTGGTTTACAAGACCAGTATTTTTATTAAATTATTAAAACTCGTTAATGATAATTTTATTGCTGTTGATATTTTTATGTGGGGGCTGGGTGTTTTGTTCTAATCGTAAACATCTGCTTATTGTTTTGTTAAGATTAGAATTTATTGTTTTAATTCTCTATTTTAGTATTTACTATGGATTTTGTATATTTAATTATGAGTTATATTTCATTACTTTATTTATTAGATTTTCTGTATGTGAGGGAGCACTCGGGTTATCTATTTTGGTGTCGATAGTTCGTAGACATGGTAATGATTATTTTAGTGGTTTTGGTATACTACAGTGTTAATGATAAGGTTTATATTTTTTATGGTTTTTTTACTTATGGTAGTTTTTTTTAGTTGTTGATGATTAATTTATTCTTTAATTTGCTTACTGACGTTTATGTTTTTGTTTTCCTTTTCTTATTATGGCTTATGAGGTGGAATTAATTCTTATTTTGGTTGTGACTATATTTCTTTTGGTTTAATCCTTTTAAGAATATGGATTTGTTCCTTAATAATTCTTTCTAGAGAAAGAGTTAATTTTAAAAGGTACTTTCCTAATCTTTTTTTATTCACTATTCTTTTATTGTTATTTATATTATACTGTGTATTTATCAGTATAAATATATTAACATTTTATTTCTTTTTTGAGGCTAGATTAATTCCCACTTTGTTTTTAATTTTGGGTTGAGGATACCAACCTGAGCGTTTACAAGCTGGTATTTATATACTATTTTATACTCTATTAGCTTCTTTACCTATACTGGTGAGCATCTTATACATTTATTCTTCTGGTGTTTCTTTATTGTTTGCATTGGGTGAAGTTGTTTATGAATATAGTATTTATTTTTATTTATCTATGATTCTTGCTTTTTTGGTTAAAATTCCTATGTTTTTAGTGCACTTATGACTACCAAAGGCTCATGTTGAGGCTCCTGTTGCAGGTTCTATAATTTTAGCAGGTGTTTTATTGAAGTTAGGTGGTTATGGGATTTTACGTTTTATGTTGATAATAATATCCCTTGGGGCAAGGTATAATTATATATGAATTTCAATTAGTTTGATTGGAGGGTCTTTAATCAGTATGGTTTGTTTACGGCAAATTGACTTGAAATCTTTAATTGCATATTCATCAGTATCTCATATAGGTCTTGTAATTGGTGGATTAATAACTTTGTATTATTGAGGATTTTGTGGGTCTTATATTTTAATGGTGGGGCATGGTTTATGCTCTTCTGGTTTATTTTGTTTAGCTAATATTACTTATGAACGGTTAGGTAGACGTAATCTTTTAATTACTAAGGGCTTGATGAATTTTATGCCTAGAATATGTTTATGGTGATTCTTGCTGTGTTCTTGTAATATGTCTGCACCTCCTTCTTTAAATTTGTTGGGTGAAATTAGTTTAATTAATAGTTTAATTGGGTGATCTTGACTTACTCTGTTTTCTATTTCTATCCTATCTTTTTTTGGTGCTGTATACACTTTATACATATATTCTTATAGCCAACATGGGAGACTGTATTCTGGTATTTATTCTTGTTCTTTAGGATATGCTCGTGAATTTTTATTATTGTTATTGCATTGGTTTCCCTTAAATTTTTTGGTTTTAAGGAGTTCCTATTTTGTTCTTTATTTTTAGGCAGGCTTGAGTAGTTTAATTAAAATACTGATTTGTGGTATCAGTGATATGCATATATTGTATCTTAGGTTATTAAGTATATATCAATTTGTTATATTAACTTTTTGTGTCTATTTTCTCTTAGTTTTTTGATGGTAACTATAAGATTATTCTTTATTATAGATGATTTAGTTATTTTTTTTGAATGGGAAGTAATTAGTATTAATACTACTAGAATTTTAATAACATTATTATTTGATTGAAAGTCTTTAGTTTTTATGGGGTTTGTTTTGTTTATTTCTTCCTTAGTTGTTTTGTATAGTAGTTACTATATAGAGGGGGATATTAACATTAATCGTTTTATTTATTTGGTCTTTATGTTTGTAGTGTCAATAATGTTCTTAATTATTAGTCCTAATATGATTAGAATTTTGTTGGGTTGAGACGGATTAGGACTAATTTCTTACTGTTTGGTAATTTACTATCAAAATGTTAAATCATATAATGCTGGTATGTTAACAGCTTTATCTAACCGCGTAGGTGATATTTCCTTACTTTTTAGTATCTCTTGAATGTTAAATTTTGGTAGATGGAATTACATCTTTATTTTAGATTATTGTAAGATAGATTATAATATAATAGTTGTTATGTTTTTGGTCTTATTAGCTGCTTTCACTAAGAGTGCTCAAATTCCCTTTTCCTCTTGACTTCCAGCAGCTATAGCAGCTCCTACACCTGTATCAGCTCTAGTTCATTCTTCAACTTTAGTAACAGCAGGTGTTTATTTGTTAATTCGATTTAGTCCTTGCTTTAATACTTCACTATTTTATATTTTAATATTCTTTTCCACTGTAACTATGTTTATGGCAGGATTAGGTGCAAATTTTGAGTATGACTTAAAAAAAATTATTGCCTTATCTACATTAAGTCAACTTGGGTTAATAATAAGAGTTTTAGGACTAGGGTATTTTAATTTGGCATTTTTTCATCTGTTGATGCATGCATTATTTAAGGCTTTACTGTTTATATGTGCTGGGGTTATTATCCATTGTATAAGGGATGCACAAGACATTCGATATATAGGGGGGCTTTCACTACAAATGCCATTTGTTTCTTCATGTTTAATAGTGTCTAATTTTTCCTTATGCGGTATACCATTTTTAGCTGGATTTTATTCTAGGGACCTTTTATTGGATATTTCTTCTATAAGTTACTTAAACTTTTTTAGTTTTGTCCTACTTTATTTATCAACAGGTTTGACTGTTTGTTATTCATTTCGTTTATTCTATTATGTTATATGTGGTGACTTTAATTTGAGTCCTTTTTTTTTTTTGGATGAGAAAAATAATAGTATGGTTTATAGAATGTCATTGTTGCTGTTATGTGTGGTATTTGGGGGTTCCATATTTAGATGATTATTATTCCCTGAACCTATATTAATTATGTTACCTTTACATATAAAGTCAATAGTTATTTTAGTTAGACTTTCAGGTATATTAATAGGTTATTTAATATCTATAATGAATTTATATAGAATATTATATTCTATAAATTTTATATTTGGTTTTCATTTCTTAGGATCAATATGATTTATACCTTATATGTCAACCTATGGTACATCTTATTATCCTTTATATTTGGGCTTCAATTCTTTCAAGGTATGTGACATAGGTTGAAGTGAATATTTTGGGGGGCAAGGCTTATATTACCTATTAATATTAATAGGTAGGGTTAATTATTTATTGCAATTTAATAATTTAAAAATGTTTTTAACTATATTTATTTTATTATTTATATTTTTTATACTTATAGGCTTAATCTCTTTATAGGATAAACTTAAGTAGCTTAAATTTGAGAGCGTAATATTGAAGATATTAAGATGATACTAAATCCTTAAGTGATTAAATATATGAAATGTATTCATTTATTGTTACAATGAAAATGTAATGTTTTGTATAAACTACATATATTAAAGAAATACTAATGGAATTTAACCACTACAATGATAAGTTAGCAGCTCTCACTTTTCTTATATTTCCTTAACTGGAATTTGTATTCAATTTTATTATTAACAGTAATATACCTCTACTTTGGTTTCAGTTAAAAATATGGATAGTTATTTATATCTTTAGGTTAGGTCGAAACTAACTGCAATTCATTGCTTCATATTTAAGGTAGATTGATGACTTTCAATACTTTTTAAATGCAACTTAACTGTTATTATTAACTACTACCCTACTAGGTAGATCACTTTAATGACCCTTGATTTCATTCATGATATAATCCTATTAACAAAATTAATAGAAATGTGACTCTTGTTGATAATCAAATTATAATATTTGATGAATGACTAATAAGCATAACGGGAAGAAGAAGGGCAATTTCTACATCAAAAATTAGGAAGATTACTGCAATCAAAAAGAATTGAAGAGAAAATGGTAGACGAGCAGAACTTTTAGGGTCAAATCCACACTCAAATGGTGACGATTTTTCTCGGTCTTCGTCTATTTTTTTTGATAGGAGCGTTGTTAGAAATATAATTATTATAACAATTATTATAATTATTGTAGCTCTTGATAAAATTAAGATGATTATTTACTTTGTTGAATACAAACTTTTTGATTGGAAGTCAAATATACTTAAATATATTAAGTAAATATAAATTGGTAAATAATTTTATCTACCTCATCAATATATAGAAATATATAGAAAGAGTCAAACAACATCTACAAAGTGTCAGTATCATGCAGCTGCTTCAAATCCAAAGTGATGGGCTGAGGAAAAGTGTAAGTATGTATGACGAATTGAGCATATTAGTAAAAATGTAGTTCCAATAATTACGTGAAGCCCATGGAATCCTGTAGCTATAAAGAATCTTGAACCGTAGATTGAGTCAGCAATGGTAAAAGGTGCTTCTTGGTATTCATAAGCTTGTAATACTGTGAAATATATCCCTAAAATTACGGTAAAAAATAACCCTTGTAGAGTTTGATTGTAGTTGTTTATAAGAAGTCTATGATGAGCCCATGTGATTGTTACTCCTGATGATAATAGAATTGCAGTATTCAATAGTGGGATTTGTAAAGGATTGAATGGACTAATTCCTACAGGCGGTCAAATTGATCCAATTTCTACAGTTGGTGATAAACTTCTATGGAAAAATGCTCAGAAGAATGAAATAAAGAAGAATACTTCTGAGATAATAAATAAAATTATTCCTCATCGTAATCCTTTTGTTACTGTTTTAGTATGTAATCCTTGATAAGTTCCTTCTCGAACAATGTCTCGTCATCATTGTAGTATTGTTAAGATTAGAACTATAAATCCTAGTATTATCAAGTTTTGATTATATTGATGGAATCATTTGATTAATCCTATTATTGTTAATATAGCTCCTATGGCTCCTGTAAGTGGCCAAGGTCTTTGATCCACTAAGTGGAATGGGTGATTTGCATTACTTATCATTAATTTACTTCTCTAGAGTATAAAGTGCTTAATACTGCAAATACGTAGGCTTGAATAATAGCTACAGCGGACTCAAGTATAAGGAGTAGAATTTGCGTTAAAATTAATGTTGTTAATAAAATTAATCCTAGGAATGGTCCAGTATTTCCAAGAAGGGTTAATAAAAGGTGTCCTGCAATTATATTAGCAGCTAATCGAACAGCCAGGGTTAGGGGACGAATTAAATTTCTAATCGTTTCAATACAAACTATAAATGGTATTAAAATAGGGGGCGTTCCTTGTGGGACAGTGTGAGCTAGTATGTGCTGAGTATTATGTATTCACCCATATAGTATATATGTTAGTCATAATGGTAGTGCAATCGATAATGTTATTACTAAGTGGCTTGTTCTAGTAAAAACATATGGGAATAACCCTATGAAGTTATTAATTATAATGATTGAGAATAGTGAAATAAATATAAGAGTTCTTCCTTTATTAATTCTTTTATAACCAATAAGTGTTTTAAATTCTTTATGTAAAATTGTAACTACATTATTTCAGAATATAAAATTTCGTGATGGAATTAATCATATTCTTATTGGAATAATTATTAATCCAATAAGGGTTCTTATTCAATTAATAGATAATGTATTAATTCTAGATGATGGATCAAAAACTGAGAAAAGATTTGTTATCATATTCATTTGATTTTCTTTTTAATAAAAAAATTCTTTCTTTTGGTAATGTTGACTGGGACATGGATAAAATAATTTATAATGTTGAATAGTATAAATACTATAGTGAAGAATAGTGATAGTGTTAATCATATTAATGGTATTATTTGAGGAATAAAGAAATATCATTAATATGATTACTTTAACTTGACAAGTTAATATTATTTAATTAACTAATTTCTTTACTAGAAGTAATCGCTAATTTACTATTAGGTGGTTTAAGAGACCATTACTTGCTTTCAGTCATCTAGTTGTCTAATTTAAGTTAGAAATTCAATTAATGAAAGAATTAGTAGTAACTCTTTCAATTACAATAGGTATAAATCTATGATTTGCTCCACAGATCTCTGAACATTGTCCATATAGGACACCTGGGCGATTAATTAAAAATCTAGTTTGATTTAATCGCCCAGGTGTCCCATCAGCTTTCACTCCTAGGCTAGGTACTGTTCATGAATGGAGTACATCAGCTGCTGTAATAATAATTCGAATGAAAGTATTAAATGGTAAAATTGTTCGATTATCAACATCAAGGAGTCGAAAGGTGCTATCTGTTATATCTTGGGTAGGCATTATATATGAATCAAATTCAGCTTTTAAAAAATCTGAATATTCATATCTTCAATATCATTGATGTCCGATTGTCTTTAATGTCAAGACGGGTTTATTAATTTCGTCTATTAAGTAGAGTAGCCGTAGTGAGGGTATTGCAATAAAGATTAAAATTACAGCTGGTGTAATGGTTCATGCAACCTCAATTAGTTGTCCTTCTAATAGAAATCGATTAATTAGTTTATTTTTAAATAGAATCATTATTATATAGGATACTATAAGTAAAATTATAATGATAATTATTAAGGTATGATCATGAAAGTAAATTAATTGCTCTATGATTGGTGAGGCTCTATCTTGTAATCTTAAGTTATTTCATGTTGTCATTTATTCTAAAAAAAGCTATAGACTTTATTTCTGGAGCTTAAATCCATTGCACTTATCTGCCATATTAGAAATTAATTGTAGGTAATTCGGAGTAACTATGTTCTATGGGGGGAGTATTTTGAAATCATTCAATAGAATTTCTTGTTTGTGTTGAGAAAAGTACTACTTGGTTACTACTAATTCTTTCCCATAAAATAAAAATAAATATAACTACTCTCACAAATGAGATTATAGATCCAATTGATGAGATAACATTCCAAGTTGTGTATGCATCTGGATAATCAGAATATCGACGAGGTATTCCTGCTAGTCCTAGAAAGTGTTGAGGGAAGAAAGTTAAATTTACTCCAATAAATATTGTTAAGAATTGAATTTTTAATCATTTTGGGTTTATAGTTAAGCCTGTAAATAAAGGGTATCATTGGATGAAGCCTGCTATAATGGCAAATACAGCCCCTATTGATAGAACATAATGAAAATGAGCTACAACATAGTAGGTGTCATGTAAAATAATGTCAATAGATGAATTGGCTAGTACTACTCCAGTTAAACCTCCTACAGTGAATAAGAAAACAAATCCTAATGATCATAAACATGGTACTCTATAAGACAGTTGAGATCCATATACTGTTGCTAGCCATCTAAAAATTTTAATTCCTGTTGGTACTGCAATAATTATAGTTGCTGATGTAAAGTATGCTCGTGTATCAACATCTATTCCAACTGTAAATATATGATGAGCTCAAACTACAAATCCTAGTAGACCAATTGCTAATATTGCAAAGATTATTCCTAAATTTCCAAAGGCTTCCTTCTTTCCTCTCTCATGACAAATAATGTGAGAGATTATACCAAACCCTGGTAAGATTAAGATGTAAACTTCAGGGTGACCAAAAAATCAAAATAAGTGCTGGTATAAGATAGGATCCCCCCCTCCTGCAGGATCAAAAAATGATGTATTTAAATTACGGTCGGTAAGTAATATAGTGATTGCTCCTGCTAATACTGGTAGGGATAATAATAGTAATAATGCTGTAATTCCTACAGCTCAGACAAACAATGGTATTTGTTCATTTTTTATGTATAATGGTTTTATATTAATTGTTGTTGAAATAAAATTTACAGCTCCTAGAATAGAGGAAACACCTGCTAGGTGAAGGGAAAAGATAGCTAGATCTACTGATGCTCCTGCATGAGCAGTTCCTCCTGCAAGAGGAGGATAAACAGTTCAACCTGTCCCAGCCCCTCTCTCAACCATACTACTAGCTAATAATAGGGTTAATGAAGGAGGTAGTAGTCAAAATCTTATGTTATTTATTCGTGGGAATGCTATATCGGGTGCACCAAGTATTAAGGGTACTAATCAATTTCCAAATCCTCCAATAAGAATTGGTATTACTATAAAAAAAATTATGATAAATGCATGAGCTGTTACAATTACGTTATAAATTTGATCATCTCCAATAAAAGACCCAGGTTGATTTAGTTCTACTCGGATTAATATTCTTAGGGAAGTTCCAACCATACCTGATCATGCACCAAATATAAAGTATATAGTTCCAATATCTTTATGATTAGTTGAATATAATCATCGTTTCAAACTAGTGGGATGGCCGAGATTAAGGTGATAAATTGTAAGTTTATTTAGGAGTTTAAATCCTCTTTCACTAATAGTCTTATATTCAATAAATGATTATAGAATGCAATACTATAGGAGTGGTTTACAAATCACTAAGGCTTAAAGAACATTCTTTATTTTTAGCTTTGAAGGATACTAGTTTAATATTAACTTAAAGCCTTAAAGGTATAAAGTTAAAGGTAAAGGTAATAGTATTATTCCTAATAATGCTATTACTATACTCAACAGTATTCTATTATTGAGTTGGCTGATTTTAGGAGACACTCAGGTAGTGGTACTTTTATTTAAAAGAATAGCTGCATATATTACTCGTAGGTAGTAATATAAAGTGATAAGCGAGAAAATAATTATGATTGTGCTTATAGTAACAAATTTATTAATAACTATTGATTGGATTACTAGCCATTTTGATAGAAATCCTAAGAAAGGAGGAAGGCCTGCTATTGACATTAGGACTATAAATATTATCATCTTATTGATAGGGTGGATATTATTAACAAATATTTGATTTACAAATGACACTTGGCTGATACTTATCACCAAAATAATTCTTATTGTTATAGTAGCGTAGATAATAAAATAAATGATTCAAGTTCTCACACTCAAGTATATTGCTATTAGAAGTCATCCCATGTGATTAATAGATGAATAAGCCAGTATCTTACGAATAGAATTTTGATTCAATCCTCCAATTGACCCAACAATAACTGATATTACAATAGAAACTATGATTCATGACTTGCTGTCCAATCTATTTATTATTAATATCGGGGCAATTTTTTGTAGAGTAATTAAGGTTAAGCAGTTTAGTCAGGTCAGTCCTTCTATTACTCTTGGAAATCACCAATGTAAGGGAGAAATACCTATTTTTAGTATTAACGGTAGTGACAATATTGTATCTGGTTTAATAAACTTGTTTAAGATAATTTCATTTTTTACTCTCATGACTATTATAACAATGAAAATCAAAACAGACGAGGCTAGTGCTTGCACTAGGAAATATTTTATTGAGGCTTCTGTAGTGAAAATATTTTCATTGTTTGTTATTAATGGAATAAAAGATAGAAGGTTAATTTCTAATCCTATTCACGCCCCTAATCATGAGTTGGATGAAATTGTTATCATCATTCCCCCAATGAGAGTTATTATAAACAATATTTTAGTTGTATGGTTGTACACTAGAGAAGAGAGGTTAACTCTATTGATGGGGTATGAACCCATTAGCTTTATTTAGCTTACTTTTCTAATATTAGTAATTTTTGTTCCTAAATTACATTTTAGTGTATGATGCACAGAAATTTTTGATGTTTTTAGGGGTAGTTTAATTCTACCAAGTGTAAATTTAATGAAGATAACATTAATATTATTACATTATTTACCCTATCATGGTAACCCTTTTATCAGGCACAACATT